AATTGGCTAGGTAACTAACCCTATGAATCCGTTCTTTCAAAAAAAGAAGCATAAACTTTTTGCTTTTTTAGTAATATGGAATATTTTTACTATAATTTTTCCGCTTAACAGATACAAAATAGAAAAAAGAAATTCATCATAAAGTTCTTTCAATTTCAAGAATAGTTCCATCTTATTAATAACGAAATCTCTATTTCATTATGTTTACTAACAGAAACATGAAAAAAATCAAAATATCATTTTGATATTGACTAATCATTATCAAGTCTTATTTTTTTTTGTGATTTAAACGATTTTTTTTTTTTATATAGCTAGAATGACCCTCACAAATTGCGAACACTAATTTGTTAAGAATCCATCGAATTGAAATTGGATCATTATCATTGGCTGGAATCGGAATATCTGGGAGATCTGGATCACAATTTGTATCAGTTAAACAAATTGTCGGAATGCCCAAAGTAATACATTCTTGAAGAGCTATATATTCTTTTTGCTGATCAATGATGATCACAATATCAGGTAACCTCTTCATATACTTGATTCCACCGAGATATCTTTGCAAAGTAGATAATTTTCTCTTCAAGATTGCAGCATCTCTTTTGCGAAGAGAGTTGAATTTGCCCATTTTTTCTAATACTTTTAAGTCTTTTAACTTAAAAAGTTTTGTTTGCGTAATGACCCAATTTGTTAACATACCACGAAACCATTTTTTAGTAACATAATGACACCGAGCCCTTATTGCAGCTAACGCTACTAAATTCGCAGTTCTTTCTGGGAATTTTTTGGTACCAACCATTAAGATGCTTTTTCCTTTACTTGCTGCATTAAAAAGTAAATCACAAGCTTCTGATAAAAAACGAGCAGTTTTAACGAGATTTGTAATATGTGTAGCTTTACGTATGTATTTGCGCTTTGCAACGATGTAAGGAGTTATTCTAGGATTCCATGTTTCTTTACTATTACCTAAATGAACTCTTGCTTCAATCATCTCTTCCAAATTGATGTTCCAATATCTTTTTGTCATTTTTTCTTCCACTTTTTTTCAAAAAAAAACGAGGTACTTTGAACTTTAGAAATAAATAAATAAATAATTGTTCCGATAGAACCTTCTGCCGGTAATTCACCATTGATATACGACACAAACCTTCAAAAATTTTTGGAATTACTGATTTGACTTATTCTAACTCGATTTATTAACAAATTCATAACCTGATTTGTTAAAAAAGATAATGAAAGAATTAAGTTTCAGAATCATGAAACTGCATAAAAGGTTGTTCGGATGTTTCATGAGAGTTTGTCTCATGAAAATTATTTGTCATATCAGAATTCAATAATTTGTTATGGTGTAACATAATATCTCTCATTTCCAACTCAAATAGATTTTCTTGAATTTTTTCGAAATCAAAATTCTTATCTTGTCTTGAAGGATGCACACATTTTTTCAATCCGGTACCAATAGGTAAAATCCTTCCCAGAATAACGTTTTCTTTCAGGCCTTTCAACCAATCAATACGACCTCGTAGAGCAGCTTTTGCTAAAACTCGAGCAGTTTCTTGAAAACTTGCTTCAGATAAGAAACTTTGAGTATTCAGAGAAGCTCTTGTTATTCCCAACAACATTACCCTGTAAAATATCGATTCGTCCAAGGCACGTCCTGCCCGTTCCGCTCGTAGTAATCCAATTAATTCTCGAGGTAAAAAAACAGAAGACATTCCATCTTCTGAAACCAACACTTTTGATGTTACTTGACGCACAATAAGCTCGATATGTCTATTATCGATCTGTACTCCCTGGGATCGATAAACTTTTTGGATCTTATTAACTAAAGAAATACGACTTTGGGCTATGGTTAACTCAGCTCCAATAAAGAAAACCCAAGGTACTCCAAGAATTCTTGGTATACGCTCGTCCCAACATTCAATCCTTCTTTTGAGGTTTATCGATATGGAATCAATCGAACGTGCTTCGAAAAATTTTTCGACTTTTGGAAGACCTTGCGTTATATCACTAGACCTCGATTTTTCATATAGAAATTGAACTAATACATCTCCTTTATAAAAGATTTTCCCATAATGACCATGAATGGTTGTACCTGAAGTGATCAAATAAGGCTTAGCAGATCTTATAATTAAAGAATCTAGATTAATAATTACAATTTGACCAGATTTTTTGACGTATGGTTCGTCTTGAAATAGACACAAATTTTCGAAAAAAAATTGTCCAAGGCTAATTATTGTCGATGTCTCTTCACAATTCTCGTCGTGAAAAAAAGGATACCAATTCCAATTGAATGGGTTTAAAAAAAAACCTATGGATGAATTGGAATTAGAAATTCTACGATTCTCGTCGATTAAAAAGTATTTAGATACTTGAAGTTGAAATATTTGAATCAATACTTTGGCAGTCTGTTCCAAAAGGGGTGATTTTAAAATAAAAGATGGATCAAGATTCGAATTCTCTATATTTAGTAAAAAGATGTTTAGTAGTTGAAATAGCAATAAAGCCTCTTTCAAATTGTCAAACAAATTGTCAAAATAATCAAGTAGCAAATATTTTTTTAGTAAGATCTCATTATGACTTAGTAAATTCGAAAATGAATAAAAATTTGTTATTTTAGGTACAAACGCACCTAACGGACCTAAAAGAAATATATATAAGAATAGGAGATTCCTTTTTTTTGTCACAATGTTTTTTTTGAATCGATCCAATTGAAAACAATTGGACGATGACAAAATTATCAGCGATTGGTAATCCTTGTTTTGATTTACCAAAGTACCCATAGTTCCTTCATGTTGACTAAACGATTGAATCTTTATCTTCGAATAAAAAGGATTGATATTGTTACGATCTAATTTCTTATTAGGAATGAATACGGAACTTGCTCTTTTATATCTTTTTTCAGTGTATGAAAGAGTGGACTTGATTAACTCAATTTTGATGAAATTGCGAATCAAAAAATTTGTCTTTATCTCGACAAATGAAGCATGAGCCTCTTTTTCTAGAAAATTATTTTCTTCTTGGTCCCAATTTAATACTAAACAAGTTCGAACTAATTGAATATTATTGAAACAAATTATTCGAATTGGCTTGCTATCCTTATAAAGGACATAATTGACAACTCTAAGTTGGAGACTGTCTATTTCTTGCAATAGATCCTCAGAAAAAAGTGTTGCTAATTTCATCTCATCAGGTTCATATTGAATTACAGGGCTAACAAAAATAAAATACTTTTCCTTGATAGGTGTGATCCATTGAACATAGATCCAATCTTTCCCTTTTTTTGATTTCCTTGAGTTTTTTTTTCTTATTTCTGGGGGCATCAAGATATCAGATATCTCACCTGTTTCCTCAGAAAAATAAATATCTCCGGAAGAAATGATCAGTTTAATATATTTTTTTGTTTTCTCCACTTGGACTAATCCAGCTACTCGGTTTCTTATATTTAAAGTGAGCCATGTATCTACGCCAATGATACTATTGTTCTGGACCCTTAAAAATGAAGATTCTGGTAAAATATGTACTTCTTGGGGAATGAAAAAAAAAAGATCTATTTCCCTTTCGTATTCCGAGAATTCTTTTTTTTCTTCATCCGATTGATATTCCGAGAATTCTTTTTTTTCTTCATCCGATTGATATTCCGAGAATTTTTTTTTTTCTTCATCCGATTGATATTCCGAGAATTCTTTTTTTTCTTCATCGGATTGATATTCCAGGAATTCTTCTATTTCCTCATCCGATTGATATTCCGGATTCAATTGTTTTGTTCTTTTATACTCAATAAACGTTTGATATTTTTGATATTCAATCAACGTTTTGTATTCCGGAAATTTTGGTGTTACTTGATCCTCAAGTAAATCTTTTATTGATTCTACTTCTATGGTCCCATATTGAATAATTCCAGAACTGCTTCTTCTGTATCGTGGATTATCAAAATAAGCAAGAATAGTATCCCTTTCGAAAATACCATTTTCGGGTATTTCTACCGAAATAGCAATACAGGGTATTAGTTCTTTTTTTTTATTATATTTTAATGGGATGATAAAACGATTTCTTCGCTTTTTCGCTAAGAAAAAAGAATTCTCTTGGAGAATAGAAGGATATATGAAATTTGAATGATTATTCCGTATTATTCGATCAGGTTGTGAATTCTTAGGGATTTCCTTATCTTCTTTACTAGAAGTATCCAACAATTTATATCTTCCTTGATTATTAGTTATTGAGAGGTCATAAAGATATGTTTCTTCAACAGAAAAAGAATCCATATTCATGTGATCTTGATCCTTGTAGAGCGAAAAAGCTATTCTACCGGATCTGCAAGGACTTCCTGCTAACATCCATAAATAACCTGTTTTTGGTAATAGATGCACATTACTATATGTATGTATAGGTGCATGGTAGACATCGGTACTCCAGTGCAATTCTCCCCCCGATTCCGAATAAATATATTTTTGTATTCTCTCTTTCAAAGGAAAAGTGGACATTCCATTACGAATCTCAGCAAGAACTTGCTCTGATTTTACATATTGATGATTTTGAACTAAAATCAAACTATTTGGCGGAATATTCAAATTTTGGATAATATCCCGATTCTCAATAGTTACATAAAAGTTTGTAGAACACAGAAAGGCAGGATATCCATGACGGGTACGTGTGGGATGAATGAAATTCTCATTGAATTTTATTTTTCCATGAAAAGGAGCTCGTACATGTTGGGCAGTACCGCCTGTGAATACTCCACCAGTATGAAAAGTTCTTAATGTAAGCTGAGTTCCCGGTTCCCCAATCGATTGACCCGCAATAATACCTACGGCTTCTCCTAATTCAACTAAATCCCCATGAGTGGGACTCCGACCATAACATAATTGACATATCCAAGATGTACTCCTGCAAGTAAAAGGAGTTCTAATATATATTGATTGTGCTCGAAAGGTTATTAATCGATTCACTAGTCCAATCCCAATATCTTGATTTCGAGTGGCAATACATCGTAAACCAATATATATATCATCTGCTAATACGCGACCAATTAGTGTTTGGGCAAAAATGGTTTCTGTCATCCCATTTTGAGGACTTACGGAAATACGTTGGATAGTACCACAATCTCTTCTACGTACAACCATGTGTTGAACTACTTCAACAAGTCTACGTGTAAGATATCCAGCATCTGCTGTTCGTATAGCAGTATCTACAACTCCTTTCCGAGCTCCATAACAAGAAATGATATATTCCGTCAAAGACAGTCCCTCACGTAAATTGCTTTGAATGGGTAAATCAATCATTTGTCCTTGAGGATCTGACATTAATCCTCTCATACCTACTAATTGGTGTATTTGAGATATATTTCCTCTAGCTCCTGAAAAAGACATTAAATAGACTGGATTAGAAGAATCAGTCATCTGAAAATTAGGATTCATTTCCTGTTTCAAATATTCACTTGTAGCATACCATATTTCAATGGATTGGCGTAATTTCTCTACTGCGTATACATTTCCATAATGATGGTGTTTCTCCAAACTAGAACTCTGTTGTTCAGCATCTTGAACTAACCATTGTTTCGATGAAATTGTTAAAAGATCATCAATTCCTAGTGAAATAGATGTATCAGTAGCTTGATGGAAACCTAAAGTTTTTAGTTGATCTAGGATATGGGATGTATATCCCATTCCAAAATGATCTATTAATCTGCTAATAAGTCGTTTCATAGCAGTTCCATTTATGACCTTATTGGAAAAGGCTTGTTCTGTCATAATCATCATTCTGCTGAAGTAGAATTTTACAATAGACCTGAGTCAGTGAGTCGAAAAAGGAATTTCCATTTCTGTATGAATCAAGATTCATAAAGGAATGGAAATTCTAATACTAAATACTTATTAATTTTGAAAAATAAAAAATCCCCCAGCATCAGTTAATCGGATTTTTGATTGGAGATAGTCAACGACTACGAATCTCCTCGGTCCGACTAAACCCTTGTATGGCTTCTTCTATTTGTCGATAAAAAGAAATATGACCAAGAGTAGTTCGAATATATATACAATGTATTTCGTCTTTTCCACTTCCTATTATTAGATAGTGCCCATAAATCTCGTGAGAAGTACCCAAAGATTCGTATTGAACTTCAATGGGGAGTTCGCTTGACCCAAGAACACATGGATGTAGTTTCCATCGAAGCCACAAAGGACTATTTAAACTTATTCGTTTTTGCCTATAAGCTCCAAGTGCATCATATGAGTTACAAAAATAAGGTTCTTTTTTTTTATTATACCTGTAGTTATTTTTGTCAACTCGTTTATTTTGATAGTTTCCGCAATAATATGGATTGTACCTATTTGCACAAATCCCTCGACGATTTCCGATGGTTAATACATAGAGTCCGATAAGCATATCTTGAGTTGGTACGCAAATAGGATCTCCATTAGCTGGAGATAACAAATTTATATGAGAAAACATAAGTAAACGAGCTTCTGCTTGAGCTTCCAAAGATAAAGGTAAATGAACAGCCATTTGATCTCCATCAAAGTCGGCATTAAAACCCTTACAAACTAATGGGTGTAAACAAATAGCACGCCCCTCCACTAAAATGGGTTGGAAAGCTAATATGCCTAATCTATGCAGAGTGGGTGCTCTATTCAATAATACAGGATGCCCTTCTATTTTTTTTTGAAGCATTTCCCCTAAAAAAGCTTCTTTTTCCCATTTTATAATCTGTTTTTTAGCAGTTGCTGTGTTATCAGCGATCTGATGTCTAATTAGATCGCGAATTAGAAATGTTTGGAAAAGTTCTATTGCAATTTCTCGAGGTAATCCACATTGATATAATGAAAGAGAAGGACCCACAACAATGACAGAGCGCCCTGAATAATCAACCCGTTTACCAAGCAAAGTTTCACGAAATCTTCCCTCTTTTCCTCCAATTATATCTGAAAAGGACTTGTAAACTTTAGGTTTATTAAAAACATCCTTCTTTGGTTCTTCGCGGACTCCGATATCTAGAAGTATATCCACAGCTTCTTGTAATAATTTGATTTGAGACGTGATAACCTCTCTGTTCGAAAATATACTTTGGCTTCCTAATAGATCAGCAAGAAGATTATTCCGAGAAATAACTCTTCTATAGAGTTCATTAATATCTGAACTTATTAGTTTCCCTCCATCTATCTGAACAATAGGTCTCAATTCAGGAGGAAGAACTGGTAATAAGTACAAAACCATCCATTCTGGTTCTATATTTGTTTGAAGAAAATGTTTAGCTAATTTCAGACGTCTAACCACAAAATTCTTTCTTTTTTGAATTTCTTTATCTTCCCATTCATTTCCAGTAGATTCTTCATATGCTAATTCTTTCCATTCTACTAATGAACTCTCCATAAGAACTCGCAAATCTAAGTCAGCTAATTGCGCTCTAAGAGCGACAGCTCCTGTCGCAATTTCTCGATTTTGGAATGTTTCGAAGCCTCCGATACTAAAAAAAAGTGGAATACTGTATTTCCAGGATTGGATTTCATAATCGAATGAACCTCGTAATCGTAAGAAAGTAGGTTTTTTAGTTATGGGCCTAGAAAAAGAACAATTGAGATAGGTTCCTATCTATTATAGGATTCCCCCCTGTAAAATCGGACGTGAAGGTTTCCTCTCATCCGGCTCAAGCAGTTATGCTAAATAAAAAAGAAATTCTTTCTTAATTTTGATACTTTGTTAGATAAAAAAACCTTACAAAGAACTACTCTTTCCTCAAGTTCACAGTAAAAACAAATCTCTTGTTAATTCATTCTTTTTTTTTTTGAATTTGATTAATTATTTAAAAAATAATGAGAATGTGAAATTCTTGAGTAGTCTACTTCCCTCATGAATTCTTAAAAAAAACTTTTGATTTTTGAATTCATATAGAATTTATTTGTCTCTATTTCGTTCCATTCAATCTTTTAGGTCTCTACTCACCTAGACGGTTATGCCTTAATATCCTTTGAAGCATATATGCGATAGATAAACTTCTGTAACCGTACTTTGCTTGATTAAGCAAAGCCTCTTTGTAAAAAAATGGAATGACTAATTCGATGAAAAAAGATTTTCACAAGGTATAATTAGCTATTCCTATTTATCTATTAGGAAATCGACCATGGATTAATTCCCCTGAAATTTGGAAGTGTAGAATACACCAAAAATCCTAAGTTTCATATTGTTTCTTCCGAAACAAATGTCAGAACTAGGGCATCCCAATTGGATAGAATGAGATGACAGTTTAAACCTGTCAAACTGGAATTTTGATCAAATCACACACCGCAATATACTAGTTTTTTTAATTCCTTAAGGGGTTTATCTAAAAGATTCGTGATATAACTAGGAAGACGTTTGAAATACCACACATGAGTCACTGGATATGCGAGTTTGATATATCCCATTTGATATCTTCGTATCCGAGAATTACCAAATTCTACTTCACATTTTTCACAAAATCTTTCTTTTTTTTTGTCTCCAAAATTTCCACACGCACAAAATCCACTTTTTATTGGTCCAAAGATTCTTTCGCAAAACAATCCATTTTTTTCTGGTTTATTGCTTTTATAATGCAAAGTCTGAGCTTTTGTTACTTCTCCAACTATCTTTCCATTAATTTTTTTGGCCCAACGCTTTATTTGTTCAGGAGAAACTAGTCCAATTTGCACTTTTTGATGTTTATACTGGTCAATCATAAAATGGGGATGTTGAGATATTAAGATCAGATTTTATTCCTATGAATCTGAAAGTTCTTTTCAGATACAAGAAAAAAATTCAATTCTAGAGCTAAAGATCGTAGTTCTCGAACGAGTACTCGGAAAGATTCCGGAACACCCTTGTCGGGGTTAGGCGCTCTTCCTCCAATAAGCATTGTATTTAAGATTTCTTTCCGAGCTCTAATATGATCAGATTTATAAGTAAGCATTTCTTGTAAAATATGGGCAACACCAAATCCTTCTAAAGCCCAAACTTCCATTTCTCCTACTCGTTGTCCTCCTTGCTTGGATCTTCCTCTAAGGGGTTGTTGTGTAACAAGTGTATAAGGTCCTGTAGAACGTCCATGTATTTTATCGTCAACTTGATGAATTAATTTTAGGATATAGGATTTTCCTATTAGAATAGGTTGTTCAAAAGCATCTCCTGTTGTTCCATCAAAAATTCTGCTTTTTCCCGGGTATTCGGGCTCAAATACCCATGGATTTTTTGTTTGTTTACTAGCTGAATATAATTCAGAAAACACTAATTTTCTCGAAGCTTCTTGCTCATATCTTTCATCAAAGGGTTCTATTCTATAATGTCTCTTTAGCAAATCACCTGCTAATCCAAGTGAGCATTCAAATATCTGTCCTACATTCATTCGTGAAGGTACTCCTAAAGGATTTAAGACTATATCAACAGGTGTTCCGTCTTGCAAATACGGCATATCTTGTCTAGGCAAAATTTTGGAAATGATACCTTTATTTCCATGTCTTCCAGCTACTTTATCACCTACTTTGATTTTACGTTTCTGTAAAATATATAAACAAACCACTTCTAAAACACCATTGGGATCGTTCTTCTCAATCCATTTTACATCAATAACACGACCTCTTCCACCTATAGGTAGTTTGAAAGAAGTTTCTTCTGCAGATACTTCCATACCAAGCAAAGCTCCTAATAATCTATCCTCTGAGAACGGTGCATCTTCTGTTGGCGTTAATTTACCTACTAGAATATCACCTGCTTCTACCCAAGATCCCAGTATCACAATTCCGTTTTGATCCAAATTACGGATCAATTCAGTCTCGAGATGGGGTATTTCCTTAGTGATTTTTTCAGGACCTTGATTTGTCAAATAAGTCTTAATATCATATCTTCGAATGTGAAAAGAAGTATAAAGATCTTCATATATCAGACGTTCACTAATTAGTACTGCATCTTCAAAATTATAACCTCTCCACGGCATATAAGCTACCAATATATTTTTTCCTAAAGCAAGCTCCCCACCAGTTGTAGCTGCACCGTCCGCTAAAAGTTGACCTTTTTTAATGGATTTACTCTTTCGAATCTGGGGTTTTTGATGGATAAAAGTTTTTTTGTTGGAACCTTGATACTTAACTAAAGGAATATTATAAGTATTTCCTTTACTTGATAAAAGGATCTTGTGAGTATCAGTACAGAAGACCTTTCCCCGATGCTCAGCTATAACGGAAACTCCGGAATCTAAAGCCGTTTGGCCTTCCAGCCCAGTTCCAACAATACACTTTTCGGACAAAAAAAGCGGAACTGCTTGACGCTGCATATTAGAACTCATTAAAGCCCGATTTGCGTCATTATGCTCGATAAAAGGAATAAGGGAAACTCCAATAGAAAAATAGTGGTTGGGAAAAATGCTTCGAAGATGAGCCTGTTCCCATGCAATAGTTAGAAATTCTTGACGGTATCGAGCGGGAACAACCTCTTCTTCCTGAATACTCTGATTTAAGGCTAAAGAATTTCCTGCTGCTACCATATAATATTCATCTTTATTTGGTGATAAATAAACCATCTTTGCTTCTTTTTTTCTCGATTTTTCGGGTATTTTATAAAACGGGCTTTCTATAGATTCCCAATGATCAATACTTGCATGAATAGCTAAGGATCCAATAAGTCCAACATTAATTCCTTCGGATGTATCAATTGGACAGATACGCCCATAGTAGCTAGGATGGATATCTCGTATCCGAAATCTAGCAGTTCGACTAGTCAGTCCTCCAGGACCTAAATAACTCCATTTTCGCCCATGAGCTACTTGTGCCAATGGATTGATTTGATCTGAAACTTGTGATAAGGGATGGAGACCAAAAAACGATTCATAAATAGTTGTAAATGAAGTTGAAGTTACCAAACTTTGAGGACGTGGTATCCATTTGTTTTTAGAGATTGCTCTACGGATATTCTTTTGAACTGTCTTTTCTAAATTGAAAAGACACAATCTGAATTGATCCTGTAAGAGATCTCCTACAGAACGAATACGCTTATTTTTCAAGTGATCCATATCATCAAGTATACCCATTCCCAATTTCATTTCAATCAAATGATCTGCAGCAGCCAATACATCTCGTGGTAACAAAAATATATTGTTTTGAGGTATATCAAGATTTAGCCTTCGGTTCATATTTTGTCGACCAATCCTTCCTAATTCACATTTTGTCTTAAAAAATTTTTGATCCAATCGATCGGAACAGAATTCCGAAAATATCATATCTTCCTCTTCTATCTCTTCTATACAAAAAAGTTTTTTATAAAACTCCAAAATAGCATTTTCTTTTGAACTAATCTTGATTTTTTCCTCATCATTTGAGAAAGACAAAAAAATTTCAGGGTAACAAACATTATCTAGAATTTCTCTGAGATTCAAACCCATAGTTGATAATAAAACTAGAATAGATATTTTTTGTTTCCTACTCACACGCGCCCATATCCTGGCTTTTCTATCCATTTCTAATTTGAATCTTCCTCCCCAATCTGATATTATAGTTCCAGTATAGATAGAAATTCCCTTCTGGTCTAATTTCGAACGGTAATAAATACCAGGACTTTGTAATATTTGATTGATCACAGTCCTATATATTCCATTTATAATAAAAGTTCCTTGGGAACTCATTATAGGAATATCTCCTATCAAAACGGTTTGCTTTTGTATATGTCTACTTATTTTTCGAATTAATCCTGCGGGTACATTTAAATTCGAAGAATATGTAAGTAATTCATAGACAGCATCTTTTTCTGTTATGCACGGTTCTACCAATTGATATCTTTCCACAAATAATTGAAATATGAGATTTTTATCTATATCTTCGATTTCATCTGGAAATCGATGAAATTCTTCCCTCAAGCCTTTATTAATGAATCTGCAAAAGCCCTCAAATTGTATTTGCCTAAACGCAGGTATTGTGGATATACCCTTATTTTCATTCCGGATCATCTTAATGTTAAGTTTCCTTTTTCTCAAAAAAAATCCCATTACTTGATTCATTATTAATCGACCTTTAGAAATCGATCTAGTAATGATGGAATTTCCATTCTATTTACTAAATTCCATGAAATTAAATTGGAATGAACTCCATATCCATATATGCCATATATGGATTTTCTTTTCTATGTACAAATGGAAATGAAATGGAAAAATGAAGAAAAACCACTTTCGTTCTGAAAAATGTGAGAATTTGCAAGAGGTACAAATAAAAGGAATACAAATGTATTGATAATTCCCGGAAAAAATTTTTGTTACTTCCAGGGATATTGTATGTATATGTATGTATAAAATAATATACATACAATAGGATAAAGGACCCGATTTATCCGTTCTCTGTATTATTACAGGCATAGTATGATCAGATTGGGTACCAGAGATTTATGGTTCAACCTGCTTATCTTCTATGAAATAAATAAAATAGAGTAGAGAAGAGTGTAGTTAAGCAGACTGAAGAGTTTGATTTTTATGTTCCAAAAATTTGAAAAATCTCCTTTTTTAATAAAAGGAGTATTTTATTTGTACTAACAGTTTATTGTTACAAAAAAAGAATTTTGATCTATTTATTTAATAGATTTGATGCAGCGCAAAATAAAAGCACAAGTCTCTCTAGGTCTTTTATATCTCCATAAGAAAGAGATCCACTCAGAATCTATGGAATAATTTTGGTTATGGAATTTACATAGAAATGAAATTCGGTTCTGTGGTTTACATATAGATGTCAATTTTTTTAGAATTTTCAAATTCTAAAAAAACTTGAAAAAGTTAAGTAATTGATACTGATTAGTGGTAAATCAATTTCAATTTTTTAATCTGTTATTCGAAATTTATATAACATATAAGGTATAAGGAAAAAGTTTTGAGTTTCCTTCAAGAGTATATGTTTTGAAATCGAATTCATCAGATCTAAATTGAGTGAATCTAATAAAAAAAGAAATATCCCTTTTTGCAAAAGGGATAGGCACAATAACAAAGATAAAAAACAAAAAAGAAAAAAAACCTCTTTCCAAAACTCAAAAGAGTTTGGAATGGAATATATATCAATATATATATTGATTTTGGATTTTATTTGGCGACATGGCCAAGCGGTAAGGCAGGGGACTGCAAATCCTTTACCCCCAGTTCAAATCTGGGTGTCGCCTTTTCAACAAAATACTTAGGATTTCTTTTTTAATTCCTATTAAAAAAAAGAAATTCCATAAATTTATTACCCTGTATGTATAATTAGGAGCAAAGTTTTTATGGATTTCAGAGTTATAGCGAAAGTTCATGTCTTTTCATAAAAAAAGACAAGACAATAATCTTAGTTTAGCTTAAGAAATATCTAAGCTATTATATATTGATATATTTTTTGTTTCTTTCACAAAACAGAAAACTCTCCTAAAAAAAAAGAGTGTATATATGTTATATATGTATTTAAGGCTTCGTAATTTAATGAGAGATTATTATCTCAATAGATTTTTGAGATTGGTTTATCAATAACCTTAATTAAGTTATAATCCTATTTTGACTCTCCACTATTGATTCTACTATGATTATTGATCAATAATCAAATAATATATTTTATAGAAATAGGAGACATAAATCATATGGATTTAGTAAGTTTTGCTTGGGCTGCTTTAATGGTAGTCTTTACATTTTCGCTTTCCCTTGTAGTATGGGGAAGAAGTGGACTTTAGTTAGTTAGTAGTTACTATAATTAATTGAAGAATTGATTGAGTAATCAAATTATATCAATTCTTTCATGGATTCAATGATTTTTGCGAAATTTTTATTCAATACTAGTGTGGTAGAAAGAACCACACGATAGTTCTTTCTATCACACTAGAGAATTCTCGTTCGTTTTAGTTAAGACTTGGGATTTTTTTTATCGCTTTCTTTTATTTGTTCAACGATTGATAACAATTTCCAATTCAAGTTTTATTCAAATTAGTCATTTTGACTAACTGTTTTTACGTAGATAATAAGTAAAAAAGCAGTAGGAACTAGAATGAACAGTGCAGTAGCAATAAATGCTAGAATATTGACTTCCATAAATCTCATTTTTTTCTTTTTTTTTCGCAATAACTCGGGATGGAATCCCATAGAGAGGAGATATTGAACTCCTATATCTAAATAAATTCAATAGGATTTATTTTTTGCATCCTAATATTATTGAATCGGATCCCTTATTCCTTAATATGGATAAGGGATATCTGATATATCCAATTGATTCATCGTCGAGAATTATATAGTATAACATAGGAAGATCTCTTATTCCTACTAAAAAATCTTTTTATAGTATTAGGAATTCTATTGCATTTCTGTTGTACAGGGTGCTGCCTGTCTTCCTTATCTTTCCCTATCTTAAGGGAGATTCTCCTTACTTTTTCTTATACTCATATATATATGAGTATATATATACATACAAACAAAATTGTATTATAGAAGAGGTGTAGTCTAATCTGACTGAAAAGTATCTTTTTCAGGTACTTTTAAAAAGTTTATTGTTTACCACACAATATAATGAATTGAATTTCCGGGTTCTAGTTCGGGACTGACGGGACTCGAACCCGCAGCTTCCGCCTTGACAGGGCGGTGCTCTAACCAATTGAACTACAATCCCAGCAAAGCAAGGTGTATACACCTTGGAAATTCTAATTAAGCATACGAAAAGAAAGAAAAGCGGGTGGGTCGAACTGGATTTGAACCAGTGTAGACATATTGTCAACGAATTTACAGTCCGTCCCCATTAACCACTCGGGCATCGACCCTGGGAGAGAAACTTAGTTCTAGGTTTCTCAAGAATTCATCTTAGGTTTCTTCCTAACCCCAGGTTTTAAAGAAAGTTAGGAATTGAGGGGGCTCTAACCCTCAGAGGAAATCGAATCCCCATTACCTCCTTGAAAAGGAAATGTCATAACCTCTTAGACCATGAGGGCAAAGCCCTCTGTCATCGGATTGTAAAATCCGATTTTTTTGCCCCCAGGGGAAATTGAATCCCCATTACCTCCTTGAAAGGGAGGTGTCATAACCATTAGACCATGGAGACCATGGGTGGCAAAATCCTTTCTTGGAACAGATAATGCATAACCTCATTATTAATGAATTTTTCTATTCTAGAAAAGAATATTAATTCTTTTTTATCCATAATTAATAAACTCTTCCCTGAAAATAGGGATCAAGATTTTGCCGCACTAAATATACCTAAAAAAGAGCCCCTTTTTTCTCTAAAATTCTACCTAAAATAAGGTATTTTTTTTTTTTTTATTTTGATAATGACTAATTGGAAGAGTTTCCATTATTTAGGATAGGAATAATCTGTCCATAGTGATATAGCCCTCTTCATGTTTAATAATTCCAATTTATGATTCTGGGAGACATAATAGAAATATTCTAGAATAATCAAAATATTAATTTTGATTATTTACTTTCAAACCAAAAATTGGTATTTTTTTCTACATTTTTCTTAGAAAATCTGCTAAAAAATACCAATTTTCGAAAAAAAGTAAGTGGATCTGACTTATGAAATAATGACTATATTAGTTATTCTGATATATAAATTCATCAATTGATGAAATTGTATAAGGACAAGCGAATTCTTTTTCTTTTTTGATTTCCATAGATCACGGCAAGAATTTGCCGATATTTCTTATTTGATATTCTTGTTACTGGATATTTATTTATTTATTTCTACTGAAATAAATAAATAAATATTGTTTCAATATGGTTTTCTGCTTCGAAAGTTTATTTCAAGAATCTATTTCGAGATATTTTGACTTGACTTCAAAAGTCAATAAATGGAATACAAGAAAAAGATTTTTTTCTACTATGTATGTATTTTATTTCTTTCCTATTTCATTGAATGGTAGGAAAAAACAGGAACTTTTTTGTTATTTTTTTTTTGACCTTTCTTTCATATATTATATCCTATGAGTCATAGGACAATTCAGTATTCCTATATTTGAGGACTAATGCCAATCGATCGAGCTCATGGATTTACCTAAATTGTTTTGTAGCTTAATAGAAAAGAAAAATTTTTATCTTCGAAATCCCTTATAAAAGGGCATTGAAAGATAAATCATCGATAGATGATGGAACTTTCGTATGTCTTAGAATTAATATGAGGTGTTTGGAAATGGTTGAAATAATTGAATAGGAGGATCACTATGACTATAGCTCTTGGTAGATTTACCAAAGAAAAAAATGATCTATTTGATATTCTGGATGACTGGTTACGAAGAGACCGTTTTGTTTTTGTAGGATGGTCCGGCCTATTGCTTTTTCCTTGTGCTTATTTCGCTTTAGGAGGTTGGTTTACAGGTACAACTTTTGTAACCTCATGGTATACTCATGGATTAGCTAGTTCCTATTTGGAAGGTTGCAATTTTTTAACCGCTGCAGTTTCTACTCCTGCAAATAGTTTAGCACATTCTTTGTTACTACTATGGGGTCCTGAAGCACAAGGGGATTTTACCCGCTGGTGTCAATTAGGTGGTCTATGGACTTTTGTTGCTCTCCATGGTGCTTTTGCACTCATAGGTTTTATGTTGCGTCAATTCGAACTTGCTCGATCTGTTCAATTGCGACCTTATAATGCAATTGCATTCTCTGGTCCAATTGCTGTTTTTGTTTCCGTATTCCTAATTTATCCACTGGGTCAATCTGGTTGGTTCTTTGCACCAAGTTTTGGCGTAGCAGCTATATTTCGATTTATCCTTTTCTTCCAAGGATTTCATAATTGGACATTGAACCCATTTCATATGATGGGAGTTGCCGGAGTATTAGGTGCGGCTCTCTTATGTGCTATTCATGGTGCTACTGTCGAAAACACTTTATTCGAAGATGGTGATGGTGCAAATACATTTCGTGCTTTTAACCCAACTCAAGCTGAAGAGACTTATTCGATGGTTACTGCTAACCGATTTTGGTCCCAAATCTTTGGAGTTGCTTTTTCCAATAAACGTTGGTTACATTTCTTTATGTTATTTGTACCAGTAACCGGTTTATGGATGAGTGCTATTGGGGTAGTGGGTCTCGCTCTGAACTTACGTGCCTATGACTTCGTTTCCCAAGAAATCCGTGCAGCGGAAGATCCAGAATTTGAGACTTTCTACACAAAAAATATTCTCTTAAACGAAGGTATTCGTGCTTGGATGGCGGCTCAGGATCAGCCTCATGAAAACCTTATATTCCCTGAGGAGGTTTTACCACGTGGAAACGCTCTTTAATGGAACTTTAGCTTTAGCTGGTCGTGACCAAGAAACCACTGGTTTTGCTTGGTGGGCTGGGAATGCTAGACTTATTAATTTGTCCGGTAAACTACTTGGAGCTCACGTAGCTCATGCTGGATTAATCGTATTCTGGGCCGGAGCAATGAATTTATTTGAAGTGGCTCATTTTGTACCAGAGAAACCCATGTATGAACAAGGATTGATTTTACTTCCGCACCTAGCTACTCTAGGTTGGGGGGTAGGCCCAGGAGGGGAAGTTATAGACACCTTTCCCTACTTTGTATCTGGAGTACTTCACTTA